CTTGTACGTAGAACGGATTGTGGTACTATCCGAGGTATTTCCGTGAGTCCTCAAAATGGGATGACGGAAAAGATTTTTGTCCAAACACTAATTGGTCGTGTATTAGCAGACGATATATATATTGGTCTACGATGCATTGCCACTCGAAATAAAGATATTGGAATTGGACTTGTTAATCGATTCATAACCTTTCGAGCACACCCAATATATATTCGAACCCCTTTTACTTGCAGGAGTACATCTTGGATCTGTCAATTATGTTATGGCCGGAGTCCTACTCATGGTGACCTGGTCGAGTTGGGAGAAGCTGTAGGCATTATTGCGGGTCAATCAATTGGGGAACCGGGGACTCAACTAACATTAAGAACTTTTCATACCGGCGGAGTATTCACGGGTGGTACTGCCGAACATGTACGAGCTCCCTCTAATGGAAAAATAAAATTTGATGAGGATTTGGTTCATCCCACACGTACCCGTCATGGGCATCCTGCTTTTCTATGTTTTATAGACTTGTATGTAACTATTGAGAGTCGAGATATTATACATAATGTGAATATTCCAACAAAAAGTTTGATTTTAGTTCAAAATGATCAATATGTAGAATCAGAACAAGTGATTGCCGAGATTCGTGCCGGAACGTCCACTTTTCATTTGAAAGAGAGGGTTCAAAAACATATTTATTCTGAGTCAGAAGGAGAAATGCACTGGAGTACTGCCGGCTATCATGCGCCCGAATATCCATATAGTAATGTTCATCTATTACCAAAAACAAGTCATTTATGGATATTAGCAGGAGGTCTATGCAGATCCAATATAGTATCTTTTTCACTCCACAAGGATCAAGATCAAATGAATGCTAATTCTTTTTCTCTCAAAGAAAGATCTATCTTTGATCTCTCACTGACTAATGATCAAGTAAGACATAAATTGTTGGATACTTTTGGTAAAAAAGATAGGGAAATTCTTGACTATTCAAAACTTTATCGAATCATATCCAAGGGTCATTGGAATCTCATAGAGCCTTCTACTTATATCCGTCAAGAGAATTCCTTGGCGAAAAAGCGAAGAAATAGATTCGTGATTCCCTTACAATATGATCAAGAACAAGAAAAGAAACTAATACCCTGTTTTGGTATTTCGATTCAAATACCTATAAATGGTATTTTACGTAGAAATAGTATTCTTGCTTATTTTGATGATCCGCGATACAGAAGAAGCAGTTCGGGAATTACTAAATATGGGATTGTCGAAGTAGATTCAATCGTAAAAAAAGAGGATTTGATTGAGTATCGAGGAGTAAAAGAATTGAGTCCGAAATACCAAATGCAAATGAAAGTAGATCGATTTTTTTTCATTCCCGAGGAAGTGCATATCTTACCCGGATCTTCGCCCATAATGGTCCGGAACAATAGTATCATTGGAGTAGATACACGACTTGCTTTAAATATAAATACAAGAAGTCGAGTAGGTGGATTAGTCCGAGTGGAGAGAAAAAAAAAGAGTATGGAACTTAAAATCTTTTCTGGAGATATTCATTTTTCTGGAGAGGTGGATAAAATATCTAGGCACAGTGGCATTTTGATACCACCAGGAATGGGAAAAAAGGATTCTAAAGGATCAAAAAAATGGAAAAATTGGATCTATGTCCAACGCATTACACCTACTAAAAAAAAGTATTTTGTTTTGGTTCGGCCCGTAGTCACATATGAAATAGCTGATGGGATAAATTTAGCAACACTTTTCTCTCAGGATCTCTTGCAGGAAAAAGATAATGTCCAACTTCGAATTGTCAATTATATACTTTATGGAAATGGCAAGTCAATTCGAGGAATCTCTCACACAAGTATTCAATTAGTTCGGGCTTGCTTAGTATTGACTTGGGACCAAGAAAAAAAGAGTTCTATAGAAGAAGAGGCTCATGTTTCTTTTGTTGAAATAAGGGCAAATGATCTGCTTCGTGATTTCATCCGAATTGAGTTAGTAAAGTCCACTATTTTGTATACCGAAAAAAGGTATGATACGGCAGGTTCAGGATTGATTTCCAATAATGAATTGGATCGTATCCATAGAAATCCTTTTGATTCCAAGACGAAGATTCAATCATTTCCCCAACATCAGGGAACTCTTGGTACGTTGTTGAATCGAAATAAGGAATGCCCATCTTTCATAATTTTGTCATCATCCAATAGTTCTCGAATTAGCCCCTTCAATATTTCGAGATATAAGAATGCGACAAAAGAATCGGATCCCATGACTCCAATTAGGGATTTGTTGGGTCCTTTAGGTATTATTGTGCCTAAAATAGTAAAATTTTGTTCATCTTACTATTTAATAACTTATAATCAAGTCTTTTTAAAGAAAGATTTTTTACTTGAAAATTTTCAACAGACTTTCCAAGTGCTTCAAGTACTTCCATTTCAATACTGTTTCCTAGATGAAAATAGTAGGATTTATAATCCCGATCCATGCAGTAACATCATTTTGAATTCATTCCATTTGAATTGGTATTTTCTCCATCACGATTCTTGTGAAGAAGCATGGACAATAATTAGTCTTGGGCAATTCCTTTGTGAAAATGTATGTCTATTGAAATATGGATCACGCATAAAAAAATCTGGTCAAATTTTCATTGTTCATGCTGACTCTTTAGTTATAAGATCAGCTAAGCCCTATTTGGTCACTCCAGGAGCAACTGTCCATGGCCATTATGGGGAAACCTTTTATGAAGGAGATACATTAATTACATTTATATATGAAAAATCGAGATCTGGTGACATAACGCAAGGTCTTCCAAAAGTGGAACAAATCTTAGAAGTTCGTTCAATTGATTCAATATCGATGAACCTCGAAAGAAGAGTTGAAGGTTGGGACGAACGTATCCGAAGGATTCTTGGGATCCCCTGGGGATTCTTGATTGGAGCTGAACTAACCATAGCCCAAAGTCGTATCTCTTTGGTTAATAAGATCCAAAAAGTTTATCGATCCCAGGGGGTACAGATCCATAATAGACATATAGAGATTATTGTACGTCAAGTAACATCAAGAGTTTTGGTTTCAGAAGATGGAATGTCTAATGTTTTTTTACCTGGGGAATTTCTTGGATTGTTGCGAGCAGAGCGAGCAGGGCGCGTTTTGGACGAAGCGATCTGTTATCGGGCAATCTTATTGGGAATAACGAAGTCATCTCTGAATACTCAAAGTTTCATATCCGAAGCGAGTTTTCAAGAAACTGCTCGAGTTTTAGCAAAAGCTGCTCTACGAGGTCGTATTGATTGGTTGAAAGGCCTGAAAGAGAACGTTGTTCTGGGGGGGATTATACCGGTTGGTACTGGATTCAACAAATTAGTACATCGTTCAAAGCAAGACAAAAACATTCATTTGAAATTCAAAAGGAAGAATCTATTTGAGTTGGAAATGAGAGATATTTTGTTACACCATAGAGAATTATTTTGTTCTTGTGCCCCAAACACTTTCCATGAGATATCAGATCAATCATTTACATATGGATTTCGTAATCAATGAAATAAAAAAGAAAGAATGAAATTCATGGTTTGGGTCGTAGATCAATGGTAAATCCTGGTAGAAGGTTCCGTCGGAACAATTATTTATTTCACAAGGTACTGAATCTCTTTGAAAAAAAAAAGAAAAAGAGAAAGTGTGGGAAAATGGGAAGACGATATTGGAACATCAATTTGGAAGAAATGATGGAAGCGGGAGTTCATTTTGGTCATGGTATTAATAAATGGAATCCTAGAATGGCTCCTTACATCTCTGCAAAGCGTAAAGGTATTCATATTACAAATCTTACTATAACTGCTCGTTTTTTATCAGAAGCCTGCGATTTAGTTTTTGATGCAGCAAGTAGGGGAAAAAAATTCTTAATCGTTGGCACCAAAAAGAAAGCAGCGGATTTAGTAGCATCAGCAGCAATAAGGGCTCGATGTCATTATGTTAATAAAAAATGGCTTGGTGGTATGCTAACGAATTGGTCTACTACCGAAACAAGACTTCAGAAGTTCAGGGACTTAAGAGCAGAACAAAAGATGGGGAAATTCAATCGTCTCTCCAAAGGAGATGCAGTAATGTTGAAGAGAAAGTTATCTACCTTGCAAGCATATCTGGGTGGGATCAAATATATGACGGGATTGCCCGATATTGTAATTATCGTTGATCAGCAAGAAGAATATACGGTTCTTCGAGAATGTGTCATTTTGGGTATTCCGACGATTTGTTTAATCGATACAAATTGTGACCCAGATTTTGCAGATATTTCTATTCCAGCCAACGATGATGCTATAGCTTCGATTCGATTGATTCTTACCAAATTAGTATCTGCAATTTGTGAGGGTCATTCTAGTTATATAAAAAATGGTTGATTATCTTATCATTACTCTTATCATTAAGAAGAAGAAAGAAGAAGATTAGTTTGTTTTTGGCGAACTCTCTTTGATTGTTACTATTTTGGTTTGCATCTTTTGGAGTTTGAACTATGTTTTGACTATCAAATAATATTTAAAAGATAAAAAGATTGGTATTTTTTTTATGTGATTTCTTGGTATCCGAAATATACGATTCATGACTGAAATTCATGAATGAACATAGATGAATTGAGAAAGAGATGGTTGAATCAAAATAATTACTTTTTTGAAGTTCGATTTCTGTTAGAGGATAATATGAATGTTATACCATGTTCCATTAAAACACTCAAAGGGTTATACGATATATCAGGTGTAGAAGTAGGCCAACATTTATATTGGCAAATAGGAGGTTTACAAATTCATGCCCAAGTACTTATCACTTCTTGGGTTGTAATTGCTATCTTATTAGGTTCAATCATCATAGCTGTTCGGAATCCACAAACCATTCCGACCAACGGTCAGAATTTCTTCGAATATGTCCTTGAATTTATTCAAGACTTGAGCAAAACTCAGATTGGAGAGGAGTATGGTCCTTGGGTTCCTTTTATAGGAACGATGTTCCTATTTATTTTTGTTTCTAACTGGTCAGGTGCTCTTTTACCTTGGAAAATCATAAAGTTACCTCATGGGGAGTTAGCTGCGCCCACGAATGATATAAATACTACTGTTGCTTTAGCTTTACCCACGTCAGTGGCATATTTCTATGCGGGTCTTAGCAAAAAAGGATTGGGATATTTTGGGAAATACATTCAACCAACTCCAATACTTTTACCCATTAATATTCTAGAAGATTTCACAAAACCTTTATCTCTTAGTTTTCGACTTTTCGGGAATATATTGGCTGATGAATTAGTGGTTGTTGTTCTTGTTTCTTTAGTGCCTTCAGTAGTTCCTATACCTGTCATGTTTCTTGGATTATTTACAAGTGGTATTCAAGCTCTTATTTTTGCAACTTTGGCTGCGGCTTATATAGGTGAATCCATGGAGGGTCATCATTGACTAACTTTCGAAATAGTATTTTTTGAAGCTTATCCCAATTCAAGCAATGTGGGGGTTCAATATAATCCACTGGGTTGGAGAATAAAATGCAAATAACTACATGTATGTATATATGAAGAAAGATAGATGATATTGCAGAATTTGGGATTTGGAAGAGAAAGAAGAGTTGGGGATCCTACTACATACTACTACATATATGTATATGTAATGCCTATGAGTACTTGTGTATGTTTCGAAGAATGGTTCCAGAATACGATTTCATAGAATAAAAAAAAAAGTGCAGGTTATTTACGTTATGGAAGAATAAAAGTATATGTTATTTACTAGTTAGATAGTAATTATCCCTATCTCTTTTTTTCTAGCCCACTGCATTTAGATGGATTCCCATATAAGTCCTTTTTCTATTTTGTCTGTTATTGTGAATTGAATGAAAGAGAAAGAATAGAATAGTTTCTAAAAAAGGAAATGCAATGACTAAAACCTTATACTTACATAAGGTAGAAAGGAAAAACGGTATATCGAAGTAGTTCTGACAATTCAGTAATATTCTGAATTCCATTTGGAGCTTTTAGCTACTTCGACCCGATAGATTTTAGTGATAAAGATCAAAAAATAAAAAAAAAAATAAGTTTAGTAAAGTAAATAGTCAAAGTAGAAGTAGAAAAAGAAGTAGATTAAGTACTAATTCATTGGTTGGTTGTATCATTAACCATTTCTTTTTTTCGTGTGAGGAACTTACCATGAATCCACTTATTTCTGCTGCTTCCGTTATTGCTGCTGGATTAGCTGTAGGGCTTGCTTCTATTGGACCTGGGGTTGGTCAAGGTACTGCTGCGGGCCAAGCCGTAGAAGGTATTGCGAGACAACCAGAAGCAGAGGGTAAAATACGAGGTACTTTATTGCTTAGTCTGGCTTTTATGGAAGCTTTAACAATTTATGGACTGGTCGTGGCATTAGCTCTTTTATTTGCAAATCCTTTTGTTTAATGTTTCATTTCATCGTAGAATAAAAATAAAAATGTAAAAAAAAAAAAGAATAATAAAAACATAACCATAACTAAGAAATTTGAGAATTCTCAAATTCCATTAACAATAATAAGCGGAGTGATACAAAAAGAACTCTGTTCTTTGTTAGTCCTATCTCTAAGGGGAGAGCATATGAAAAATATAACCGATTCTTTTATTTCCGTGGGGCACTGGCCATCCGCTGGGAGTTTCGAGTTTAATACCGATATTTTAGCAACAAATCCAATAAATCTAAGCGTAGTGCTGGGTGTATTGATTTTTTTTGGAAAGGGAGTGTGTGCGAGTTGTGTATTTCAAGAATAGGTTGGATTTCACCGGCTGCACTTTATGTATTCTTTTTTATAGCAGAAATAGGAACAAAAGGTGCACAATCTCGACGAATTACTTAGGAATTGGATTTCATTCAGAAATCATATGTAAGAACCATAGCATTTCGTGACTAATTGGTAAATGAACTTTGATTCTCTTCTCTATCAACCAATAATGTTGAGGTCTTTTACATGGTTAAAGATCAATTGTTTGAAGTCCAGGCACAGCATAGCATGGTATTCTTTCTACCGTTACGTTAGTACCAAAAAGGTTTAAAAATGATAAAAAAAGAATAATTGGGAATTTATCCGATGTAGAACACTCATATGGATAAAATTATTTGAACCATTAACTGGAAAGATGGGTCCCCCCCTTTTTTATCCACTGCCGAATCGACGACCTATGTATTGTATTTGTATAAAATATTTGTATAAAATATATTTGTATAAAAAAGAGAATTCTTTGGATGAAAAAAATCGAAATCTCATTCTAATATCTCATAATAATGAGAATGAAGTAATGAAGTTCAGAATTCTATTTCTATTATATTAGAATTTTGATCTAATTTATCATAGCATATAAAGAAGAAAGAATAGAATCCTTTCTTCTTTAAAATCTTTTTTTTTCTTTTTGTAAAGTAAATAAGTTGTAAATAAAGAACAAATAAAGAAACAACTTTGATGACAATTTTTTTTATCTGGTCCGAAGAGTCCTCTTAAGATTCTGATGTTAGATCAGTTTCGATATCT